AAAAAAAAAATTGAAAACATGATTCCCTCATAAAATATCATATATAGTGAAGTGATACTCCGTTTTCTTACAAAAAACAAAAGATAATCATTTTTTTTTAATACCCACTCTTTATTTAGGTAATAATCCTGTTGATTGGATCTATATACTTATTTTGAGAGGCAAAAAAATAGTTAAATGATTTTTCATCGAATGACTATTCATCTATTTATTTTGATGGAAATAGCAGCAAGAAAGTTCTATGGAAAAATGGTGGTTCAATTCGATCTTATCCAATGTGGAATTAGGATACAGGTGTAGGCTAGGTAAATCAATGGATAGTTTCAATCCTTTTGAAAATACCAGTATAAGTGAAGACCCGATTCTAAATGATACAGATAAACACATCCATAGTTGGAGTAATAGTGACAACTCGAGTTCCAGTAATGTTGATCATTTAGTCGGCGTCAGGGACATTTTGGATTTCAGCGTTGATGAAACTTTTTTAGTTCAGGATAGTAATAAGGACAGTTATTCCATCTATTTTGATATAGAAAATAAAGTTTTTGAGATTGAGACTGATTATTCTTTTCTGGGTGAACTAGAAAGTTCTTTTTCTAGTTATTGGAGTTCTAGTTATCTGAATAATGGGTCTAGGATTGGCGACTCCCAATATGATCATTATATGTATGATACTAACTATAGTTGGAATAATTACATCAATAGTTGCATTGACCGTTATCTTCGGTCTCAAATCTGTATTGATAGTTCTATTTTTAGTGGTAGTAACTATTATAGCGAAAGTTACATTTATAGTTACATTTGTAGTGAAAGCGAAAATAGTAGTGAAAACGAGAGTACCTGTATAATAACTAGCACGAATGGTAGCGATTTGGTTATAAGAGAAAGTTCTAATGATCTCGATATAACTCAAAAATACAAGCATTTATGGGTTCAATGTGAAAATTGTTATGGATTAAATTATAAGAAATTTTTGAAGTCAAAAATGAATCTTTGTGAACAATGTGGATATCATTTGAAAATGAATAGTTCAGATAGAATTGAACTTTTGATTGACCCAGCGACTTGGGATCCTATGGATGAAGACATGGTATCTCTGGATACCATTGAATTTCATTCCGAAGAGGAACCTTATAAAGATCGTATTGATTCTTATCAAAGAAAGACAGGATTAACCGAGGCTGTTCAAACAGGCACAGGTCAACTAAACGGCATTCCCGTAGCAGTTGGGGTTATGGATTTTCAGTTTATGGGGGGTAGTATGGGATCCGTAGTAGGTGAGAAAATTACTCGTTTGATTGAGTATGCTACCAATCAATTTTTACCTCTTATTTTAGTGTGTGCTTCCGGAGGAGCACGAATGCAAGAAGGAAGTTTGAGCTTGATGCAAATGGCTAAAATATCTTCTGCTTTATATGATTATCAATCGAATAAAAAGTTATTTTATGTGTCAATCCTTACGTCTCCTACAACTGGTGGGGTGACAGCTAGTTTTGGGATGTTGGGAGATATCATTATTGCTGAACCTAACGCCTATATTGCATTTGCCGGTAAAAGAGTAATTGAACAAACATTGAATAAGACAGTACCTGAAGGTTCACAATCGGCTGAATTTTTATTCCATAAGGGCTTATTCGATTCAATCGTACCACGTAATCTTTTAAAAGGCGTTTTGAATGAGTTACTTCAGCTCCATGATTTCTTTCCTTTGAATCCTAAATCAAGTAGAGCCTTAACTTAATTAAAGTTAATTAAATTGAAATTAGTTAATTTTTTTTCTGGCGAGCGGGTATTTTTTTATTGTAATCAAAGGAAAAACACCACGAATGCATTCTTATGTGACCTAAGAGTAAATTGTAGTAAAGAATCATCCAGATAATTTTTTGGCCGATATTCACTCTTTTTTCTATCAACAAGAAAAAAGAGTGAATTCTTTTTTCCGTGAAAAAAAAGTTCGGCAAGGTAAAATGGTAAATAATAAAAAATAAAACGAATTTCATCTTTTTTTCTTACTTCTGCATACAAAAATAGAAAAAAGTAGAGTCTCATATATATATGTCTCATATATATATATATCGCGATCGCGAGAATCCCCTCTTTTTGGTAAAAACAAAAAATCCCAATTTTTTGATCGGATTAGAAATTGTAACGAAGTGTTCGGGAATTTATAAGCAGAAAAACTTGTTATTTTTTATTTTAGTAAAAAAAAAAAAAAAAAATAAAGTTATAAGACAAGAAAAAAAAAGATAATATAAAGAAGAATAAAAAATAGGTGGATTATCATATATATTTCATGTAGAAATACAAAAAAGTCACTTAATTAGTTCAATATTCTTTGGACTTTTTTGTATTAGAATTATATATGTTCATTTCGATATAATTTTATTATATACAAATCTTAGTGATTCTAAAATTAGCTTTGGAATAATTACTAATAAACTAATTACTATTACCAATAATTAAAATAATTACTAAATAATTCGATTAGTAATATAAGAATTACTACTAGTAATATAGTAATATTAATATAGTAATATAAGAATTATTAAGATATAATAATTAATTAATAAGATAAGAATTAATACGAAATGAAATAACAGAAAGAATTAATATTAATATAAATTTAATATTAATTTAATATTAATTTTAATATTAATAAAGAATAATAAAAATAGAAATATAATAATAAAATAATAATATAGAATATTAAAATCTAATAGTAGAACTACAAAATAGAAATTTAATAGAATATTTTAGAATATTTCGAAATATTTAATTTAATTAATATTTATTTAATAATTAATGTTTAATTTCATTTTAAGAGAATTGCTTATTTAATTATTTAAATTATTTAATAGAATAGTTAATATTAATAGAAAACTCTCTACTCATATCGAAATATATATAGAATAATATAAAAATACAAAAATATGTAGAATTAGAATATATTATTAAAAAATTAATAAAAAAGTTTAATAATAAATAATATAAACTAATAATCTATTTAATAATAATAAATAATAATATTCAAAAATTTCTCTTCAAAATAATAGAACAAAATACTAGAATATAGAAATATTCGAATAGAAATGAAACAAAAATAGAAAATATAGAAATAGGATAATTAATAAATTTAATAAATATCGAATATTAGAATATGTTAATAGAAATTAAATATAGATATAGAATAATATATAATTAAGAATTATAGAATATTCTAATATAAAAAATAATATTAAATTAGATTCTAATTATTAGAATATAAATATTCTAATCTAAATATAATAATATAAAAATGAAATAAAAATTCCAATTTAAAGATAGAACAAAAAAAAATATTAGAAGAAAAAATAAACAGGTACAAATATTAAATTGAGGTGCCCATTCTATGACAATTCTCAACAACTTACCCTCCATTTTTGTCCCTTTAGTGGGCTTAGTATTTCCGGCAATTGCAATGGCTTCATTATCTCTTCATGTTCAAAAAAACAAGATTTTTTAGATCCGATTAGGTACGATGGAAGTAGATTTCATTTATTTATTTTTCAAGGCCTAGACTTAGATCCTAATACGGATATCTAGTTAGTCTAATATGATATAATCTAATACGATATAACATGTTATATATGTGTAGATAGGAGATCATAGGATGAGGCTACTTTATTTGTTAATCTAATGAATTCGATGAATTCCTCCTAAAGATTCACATCAAAATAGTGCGAGTTGATGGAAATTACTTCGGAAACAGAAAAAAAAAAAAAAAAAAAAAACAGAAAGTCAAATCAAATGGGCTAGTCTCCCACTTCCAAAAAAAAGCAACTGGATCTAGTATGAGTTGGCGATCAGAACATATATGGATAGAACTTATAGTGGGGTCTCGAAAAATAAGTAATTTCTGCTGGGCTTTTATACTTTTTTTAGGTTCATTGGGTTTTTTATTGGTTGGAATTTCCAGTTATCTTGGAAAAAGTTTCATATCTTTATTTTCCTCTCAGCAAATACTTTTTTTTCCACAAGGGATCGTGATGTCTTTCTATGGGATCGCTGGTCTATTTATTAGTTGTTATTTGTGGTGCACAATTTTGTGGAATGTGGGTGGGGGTTATGATCGATTCGATAGAAAAGAAGGAATAGTATGTATTTTTCGCTGGGGATTTCCTGGAAAAAATCGTCGCATCTTACTCCGATTCCTTATGAAAGATATTCAGTCTATTAGAATAGAAGTTAAAGAGGGTATTTACGCTCGGCGTATCCCTTATATGGAAATAAGAGGCCGAGGGACTGTTCCTTTGACTCGTACTGATGATAATTTTACTCCACGAGAAATTGAGCACAAAGTAGCGGAATTGGCCTATTTTTTGCGTGTACCAATTGAAGTATTTTAAAATGAGTTGAAGAATGAGCATTTTCGTAGCAGGAGTGAAAAAATCCAAGAGTCTTCTTTTTTTATAGCAAAACTTATATAGCATAACTTAACTGGAATTTCTTCACAATATTGATGAACTGATGAACTAAAGAATACGTATTATATATACGTATCCGGAACAATTCCAATTAGAAAATCAAACTTTTTAATCTACAAATTTTGTTATGCGTATGTAAATTCACTAAATCCAATAACAAAACAAGTAAGAAATAAAAATAATAGACCCATCTCATAGATCAAAACAAAGCATTTCGGAATAAAATAGAAAGAAATTCTCTTTTTATGTTCAATATTTGAAATTGATAGGTTACGTATTGGTAGATTCTATCTTGGAAATTATCTCTACTTTTTTTTGTCATGTGTCAGTCGAGGTTTCTTTTTATCTTTTTTTTTGTCTTCCTTAACCTTAATGTAATGAGCAAAGGACTGGACCATAATGTAATGAGCAAAGGACTGGACCATTTAGAATGCTAACCTTTCTGTCTTATTTTGCTTTTGCCACTCATTTTTTATTATCACATCACAATATTCTTCATAAATCTTTCTTAATTATTCCTGTGGGATATGGGTAAATTGGCCATTTTTTTTTTTTCGAAATATTTGTTTTGTTGATAGAACGTAATTCTTTTATCTCTAAATCCGAATTTGGAGTCGCTCTTGGGGACATTTATGGAAAGGGGGGAATTGCTTCGAAATTGAGCAATTGAGATATCTAAAAAGAATATTTTTTTCTTCATTTGTGTACTCTTTTTATTTTAGGCTATTTTTTTTTGTATTCTTTCATCTTTCAAAATTCAAGGACTAACCACTGGCTTACAAATAAAAACAGCGAATAGATTCATAAGTTCGAAGCCTTGGAAGAGAACTTATACTTGATAGAAATATTAGATCATATAGAATCGAGAAAGGAGGTGCGTTCATTAAAAATTCACATACGAAAAATGGAAAAAAAAAACACACATTTATTACCCTTCTATATCTTATATATATAGGTTTTTTTCCCTGGTGGATCTCTTTTTTATTTAAAAAAAGTTTTGAATCTTGGGTTATTAGTTGGTGGAATACTAGTAAATTTGAAATTTTTTTAAATGATATCCAAGAAAATTTTTTTCTAGAAAAATTCATAGAATTCGAGGAGCTCGCTCGCTTGGACGAAATGATAAAAGAATATCCGGAAATACATCTACAAAAGTTTCCTATCGGAATCCAGAAACAAACGATCCAATTGATCAAGATACATAATGAGGATCGTATCAATACGATTTTGCACTTCTCGACAAATATAATCTCTTTCGTTATTGTAAGTGGTTATTCTATTCTAAGTAATGAAGAACTTTTTTTTATTAATTCTTGGGTTCAAGAATTCCTATATAACTTAAGTGACACAATAAAAGCTTTTTCCATTCTTTTATTAACCGATTTATGTATAGGATTCCATTCACCCCACGGTTGGGAACTAATGATTGGTTCTGTTTATAAAGATTTTGGATTTGCTCATAACGATCAAATTATATCTGGCCTTGTTTCCACTTTTCCAGTCATTATCGATACAATTTTTAAATATTGGATTTTCCGTTATTTAAATCGTGTATCTCCGTCACTTGTAGTGATTTATCATTCAATGAATGACTGAAAAATGATCCAAAAATCTCATTAGAATCTTTGTTATTTTGTACACATAAGCAAAATATTCAAAATCTTACTTTAAAAAATATTTAAAATCTTACTTTATTGTATCTTTCTTTATATTATTTTTTCTTTACTGTAATATAATATTATTATTTATTTTTTTCTCTTTCTTTTTATATTATATTGAATTTATTTTTTTTTTCTATACATCACATCCAAGGGATTCTCTTCCTATATCTTATATTTTAGTAAAAATTTTTCAGTAACTACCAGTATCGTGGATAGGGACCTATACGAGCGACCTACCTAATTTTATTGTAGAAATTTTCAGGATCAATGATTGGACCATGCAAACTCGAAAAACCTTTTCTTGGATAAAGGAAGAGATTACTTATTCCATTTCCGTATCACTTATCATATGTATAATAACTTGGGCATCCATTTCAAATGCATATCCGATTTTTGCACAGCAGGGTTATGAAAACCCACGCGAAGCAACTGGCCGTATTGTATGTGCCAATTGTCATTTAGCTAATAAACCGGTAGATATTGAGGTTCCACAAGCGGTACTTCCTGATACTGTATTTGAAGCAGTTGTTCGAATTCCTTATGATATGCAACTGAAACAAGTTCTTGCTAATGGAAAAAAGGGGGCTTTGAATGTGGGGGCTGTTCTTATTTTACCTGATGGGTTTGAATTAGCCCCGCCCAATCGTATTTCGCCAGAGATGAAAGAAAAGATAGGAAATCTGTCGTTTCAGAGTTATCGCTCCACTAAAAAAAATATTCTTGTGATAGGTCCTGTTCCAGGTCAGAAATATAGTGAAATTACCTTTCCAATTCTTTCTCCGGACCCCTCCACTAAGAAAGATGTTCACTTTTTAAAATATCCCATATATGTAGGCGGAAACAGAGGAAGGGGTCAGATTTATCCCGACGGGAGCAAGAGTAACAATACGGTTTATAATGCTACAGCCGCAGGTATAGTAAGCAAAATAATACGAAAAGAAAAAGGGGGGTACGAAATAATCATAACAGATACGTCAGAGGGACGTCAAGTGATTGATATTATACCTCCAGGACCGGAACTTCTTGTTTCAGAAGGCGAATCCATCAAAGTTGATCAACCATTAACAAGTAATCCTAATGTAGGTGGATTTGGTCAGGGGGATGCGGAAATAGTACTTCAGGCCCCATTACGTGTCCAAGGCCTTTTGTTCTTCTTGGCATCCGTTATTTTAGCACAAATCTTTTTGGTTCTTAAAAAGAAACAGTTTGAGAAGGTTCAATTGTCCGAAATGAATTTTTAGATCTGTAAATTTATCAATATCAAGTTCTTAAAAAGAACAAAATTTTGGTTGGTAATTAAAAAAAATTGTGAAAAGCTCTTTTATTTTTTTCTATTTATTTGTTTTTTATACCTATATCAGATACCAGATTTTTGG